TTATTATTATTTTTTTTTTTATTATTTTTTTTTTATTTTTATTATTATATTATATTATAAATATATAAAATATATATATAATATATATATAGTATTGAATTAATTTACTATTGAATAATAAATATTTTCATATTGAATAAATACTTTGAATTAATATTGAAATATTGACCAATTTGTTGGTCAATTTGAATTCACATGTGCAACTCGCATGATCATGGTTGTTGAAAGAGAAATCAAAGTCTCTTGGACTTTTCTCATGAACAGGTTTAGAAATATATTGATTCTTAAAATTTTGATAAACCACTGCTTCGTCTGGTGTCTACAATATAAATGTATGATTCATTTACTACTAATTTTACCAGATCGAAAATTTTTTATGCTCAAAACTGGAATTTATAGATCCAATGTCACATTCAGTAAAAATTTATGATACATGTATAGGGTGTACTCAATGTGTACGAGCCTGCCCCACAGATGTATTGGAAATGATACCTTGGGACGGATGTAAAGCTAAGCAAATTGCTTCCGCACCAAGAACCGAGGACTGTGTAGGTTGTAAGAGATGTGAATCCGCCTGCCCAACAGATTTTTTGAGTGTCCGTGTTTATTTATGCCATGAAACAACTCGCAGCATGGGTCTATCTTATTGATACGTTACAAAAAACTCCACTTGAATCATTTGATTCCTCTTTACCGACAAAAACCCGTACTCGATAAAATTTATTATTTCGAGCACGGGTTTTTCTGGTCAAAACATATCTTGTCTTTATCACGAGTTATTTTCCTTGGTTAACAATACTTGTAGTTTTGCCGATATTCGCGGGTTCTTCAATTTTCTTATTTCCTCATAGAGGAAATAAGATGTTTAGATGGTATACTATTTGTATATGCTTATTAGAACTCCTTCTAACAACCTATGCATTCTGTTATCATTTCCAATTGGACGATCCATTAATCCAATTGGAAGAAGATTATAAATGGATAGATATTTTTGATTTTCACTGGAGACTGGGAATCGATGGACTTTCCATAGGACCCATTTTACTGACAGGATTTATCACTACTTTAGCTACTTTAGCAGCTTGGCCAGTTACGCGAAATTCGCGATTGTTCTATTTCCTGATGTTAGCAATGTACAGCGGTCAAATAGGATCATTTTCTTCTCGAGACCTTTTACTTTTTTTCATCATGTGGGAGTTAGAATTAATTCCTGTTTACTTACTTTTATCCATGTGGGGAGGAAAAAAACGTCTCTACTCGGCTACAAAGTTTATTTTGTACACAGCAGGGGGTTCTATTTTTCTCTTAATAGGAGTTCTAGGTATGGGTTTATATGGTTCCAATGAACCAACATTAGATTTTGAAAGATTAGCTAATCAATCATATCCTGTGGCATTGGAAATAATATTATATTTTGGTTTCTTTATTGCTTATGCTGTCAAATCGCCGATTATACCCCTGCATACATGGTTACCAAATACCCATGGAGAAGCACATTACAGTACATGTATGCTTCTAGCTGGAATCTTATTAAAAATGGGAGCATATGGATTGATTCGGATCAATATGGAATTATTACCCCACGCTCATTCTATATTTTCTCCCTGGTTGGTAATAGTTGGAACGATGCAAATAATCTATGCAGCTTTAATTTCTCTCGGTCAACGCAATTTTAAAAAGAGAATAGCCTATTCCTCTGTATCTCACATGGGTTTTACAATTATAGGAATTGGTTCTATAACCGACATGGGACTCAATGGAGCCATTTTACAAATACTCTCTCATGGATTTATTGGTGCTGCACTTTTTTTCTTGGCGGGAACGAGTTGTGATAGAATACGTCTTGTTTATCTCGACGAAATGGGAGGGATATCCATCCCAATGCCAAAAATATTTGCCATGTTCAGTAGTTTCTCGATGGCTTCTCTTGCATTGCCTGGAATGAGTGGTTTTGTTGCGGAATCAGTAGTATTTTTTGGAATAATTACTAGTCCAAAATATCTTTTAATGCCAAAAATACTAATTACTTTTGTAATGGCAATTGGAGTGATATTAACTCCTATTTATTTATTATCTATGTCACGTCAGATGTTCTATGGATACAAGCTATTCAATGTTCCACACTCTAATTTTTTTGATTCTGGACCACGAGAACTATTTGTTTCAATTTGTATCTTTCTACCCATAATAGGGATTGGTATTTATCCTGATTTCGTTCTCTCGTTATCAGTTGACAGGGTACAAGCTATCCTATCTAATTACTTTTATAGATAGTGTTTCATTAATGAGACAAAAAGTCTTATAATTCTTTAATTTTCAGATTTTTTTAAAATCGTTCGCTGTACAATGCAAAAAAATAAAGTGAATTAGAATTGTAATGAGATGCTTGTTCGAGTTTTTGTTTTGACAACCTGTCAAAACAAAAACTCGAACAAGCAAACTTTCGTTATATATGGGACGATATTCTTATGTATTTTTCATGTAGCTTATTCAATTAGATGTTAATGTGAATGAACCATAACTATGTAAACCTATTCCTAATAGATTGACCCCAAAATAGCATATCCAAATTATAAAAAATCCTATAGAAGCTATAAGTGCCGAATTCGTACCTTGTAAACTTTGATTTGTTCTAGTATGTAAATAAATCGCGAATATGGTCCAAGTAATAAATGCCCAAATTTCCTTCGGGTCCCAACTCCAATAAGATCCCCATGCTTCATTGGCCCATACTGCTCCACAAAGAATGCCTATGGTTAAAAAGGTAAACCCTAAACTAATCATACGATAACTCCAATAATCCAAACGCTGAGTCAATTGATATTTGTAATAATTTCGAAATGAAAGAAAAGAAGGGTTTTTAAAAAGGCTTCTTCTTTTTTCATTCAAGTATTTAATCTCACCAAAGAAAAATGATCTAATTAAGAAATTATTGCTTTTACAAAAAAAATTTATGTTGTTTCGAAATGTAATGATTAGAAGAGCAATTGATAATAACGATCCGCATAAAAGAGCTGCATAGCTCAATAACATCATACTGACGTGCATCATTAACCACTGAGATTGTAGAGCAGGTACTAATATTGTGGATTGATGCATTTCAGTTGAAAGACCCGACGTAGCGAAGCCTTGAGTAAAAATAGTACTTGGGGTAGTTATTATGCTTAAATCATTTTTATGGTTCAATTTCTTGGAAATTATATGAATAATAAATAAACTACATGAAAGGAAGATTAATGACTCGTATAAATTACTTAACGGAAAATGTCCCGAAGAAATCCAACGAGAAATTAATAATCCTGTTATAGAGAAAAAGGTGGCTATCATCCCTTTTTCCGATGAATCACGTAATCCTACGATTTCGTAGACTAATAAGTTCATGAAATGAATCGTAATCACAATTGAAATGATCGAAAAAGAGATATGAGTTAATATATGTTCTAAAGTCACAAATATCATAAAAAAAGTGTCCCATTACAGAATTGAAATCGGAAATTGAATACATTATAGGATACATTGTGTCTCTTTTAGAGGATGCCGCCACTCGGACTCGAACCGAGATGCTCTAGCACTGCTTCCTAAGAGCAGCGTGTCTACCGATTTCACCATGGCGGCTTACTTGAAATAATAATATTCAATTCATGTTGAATCGTCAAGAATCAAGGATTCAATATAGTCTAGGAAACATTAGAATCGATGAAAAAAGACTCGTTTAAATTCATATTTGAATTTTTCATTTTGAATCCGATTTCATCACTAAATCCATTTGGAATTTTTCTAACGATTCCATTCCGATACTTTAGTATCATTAAGTATTAATACTCTTCATTGTGTATATGTATATAATATAAATAAGGTAACATTTACCAAACCAATTAAGTTTTAGGCTAGGCATATAAAAAAAAAAGAGTTTAAATTTCTATGGCAATTGTACTATTCACAATAGAAAAATAGGATTAAGATTTTCTATTGTGAATAGTTAATGGATAGGGAAAAATACTATTCTTAATAAGAACCCAATATACAGAAAACTCTTATTCTACATACCGCAGCTAGTTATAACTAATATTGAGTAGTTCAATACATTAATTAATGTGAATCATTCATCTTAAAAAATTTTCAGTTCTTCGGGCTATGTCAATTCCGATTATCCCAAGACTTTATTATTTGTTTGTCGCACAAAAAAACTTTTTGAATGTCCGGTAGAAACCAATTTCGCTAAAGAAAAAGCTTTTACTGCAGTTAAATATCCTTTTTTCTTCCAAATATTCCTACGAATATGTTTTTTTGACATAGAAATACATTTTTTTGGAACTGCCATTCAAAAAAGGGTTACTCATTTTTATTTATCGTTGTATGTGAAAGACATGTATTGTTCGGAATAGATCCTTTTTTTTAATCATTATCTATACTTTATTTCTGTGAATAATAGTTTTTTTTTTAACTTTCAACATTTAACATAATCTAACATTTAACATAAAATAACAAATAATATATATATTAATATTATGTTTTTTTCATTATTATTGTTTATTGTTCTTTTCGAAAGAGATAAGAATTGGTGAATCGGAAACAATTATTAATTATAAAAAAAATCTCAATTTGTTTGTTTTCTTATGGAACATACATATCAATATGCATGGATAATACCTTTTCTTCCGCTTACAGTTACTATGTCAATAGGATTTGGACTTATACTTATTCCGACAGCAACAAAAAATATTCGTCGTATATGGGCTTTTCCTAGTATTTTTCTGTTAAGTGTAGCTATGGGATTTTCGGCCAATCTGTCTATTCAACAAATAAATGGAAGTTTTATTTATCAATATCTATGGTCTTGGACCATAGATATTGATTTTTCCTTAGAGTTTGGATATTTGATCGATCCACTTACTTCTATTATGTCAATACTAATTACTACTGTTGGAGTCATGATTCTTATTTATAGTGACAATTATATGTCTCACGACCAAGGATATTTGAGATTTTTTGCTTATATGAGTTTTTCCAATACTTCCATGTTGGGATTAGTTACTAGTTCTAATTTGATACAAATTCATATTTTTTGGGAACTAGTGGGAATGTGTTCCTATTTATTAATAGGGTTTTGGTTCACACGACCGATTGCTGCAAGTGCTTGTCAAAAAGCTTTTGTAACTAATCGTGTAGGAGATTTTGGTTTATTATTAGGAATCTTAGGTCTTTATTGGATAACAGGTAGTTTGGAATTTCGGGATTTGTTCGAAATAGCTAATAACTTGATCCATAATAATGGGGTCAACTCCTTATTTGCTACTTTGTGTGCCTCTTTATTATTTGTCGGTGCAGTTGCTAAATCTGCACAATTCCCCCTCCACGTATGGTTACCTGATGCCATGGAAGGACCTACTCCTATCTCGGCCCTTATACACGCTGCTACTATGGTAGCAGCAGGAATTTTTCTTGTAGCTCGGCTTATTCCTCTTTTCATAGACATACCTTATATAATGAATTTCATTTCTTTAATAGGTGTAATAACAGTACTATTAGGAGCTACTTTTTCTCTTGCTCAAAGAGACATTAAAAGAAGTTTAGCTTTTTCTACAATGTCTCAATTAGGTTATATTATGTTAGCTCTAGGTATAGGTTCTTATCGAGCGGCTTTATTCCATTTGATCACTCATGCCTATTCTAAAGCTTTATTGTTTTTGGGATCTGGATCTATTATTCATTCAATGGAACCTATTGTTGGATATTCACCAGAAAAAAGTCAGAATATGGTTCTTATGGGTGGTTTAACAAGATATGTTCCAATTACAAGAACTACTTTTTTATTAGGTACACTTTCTCTTTGTGGTATTCCACCTCTTGCTTGTTTTTGGTCCAAAGATGAAATTCTTAATGATAGTTGGTTATATTCACCAATTTTTGCAATAATACCTTATTTCACAATAGGATTAACCGCATTTTATATGTTTCGGGTATATTTACTTACCTTTGATGGGTATTTGCGCATTTATTTTCAAAATCACAGTAGCACTAAAAGTAACTCGTTCTATTCAATATCTCTATGGGGAAAAGAAGCACCAAAAACAGTCAATAAAAATTTACTTTTATCAACAATGAATAGTAAGGTCCACTTTTTTTCAAAAGATACATATAAAATTATTGATAATGATAAGATACGATACTTTAGTACTTACTTTGGAAATAAATATACTTCCATGTATCCTCACGAATCAGACAATACTATGCTATTTCCTCTGCTTGTATTGGTACTATTTACTTTGTTCGTTGGATCAATAGGAATTTCTTTTGATCAAGGAGTAATGGATTCTGATATATTATCGAAATGGTTAACCCCATCCCAAAATCTTTTCCATCCAAATTCGAATTATTCTGTGAATTGGTATGAATTTTTTAGAAATTCCATTTTTTCAGTAAGTATAGCCTTTTTCGGATTATTCATAGCATATATTTTATATGGGTCTGTTTATTCATTTTTCCAGAATTTGGACTTAATCAATTCATTTGTAAAAGGGAGCCCTAAGAGAATTATCTTGGACCAAATAAAAAGTATTATATACAATTGGTCAAATAATCGTGGTTACATAGATATTTTTTATACTAGAGTTTTAGCCATGGGTATAAGAGGAATAACCGAGCTAACTCAGTTTTTTGATAGACATATAATTGATGGAATTACAAATGGAGTTGGCCTTACAAGTTCCCTTATAGGTGAAGGGATCAGATATATGGGGGGGGGGCGAATCTCGTCTTATTTATTCTTATATTTTTTTTATGTATCAATATTTTTTTTATTTTTTTTGTTCATTGGTATAAACCCAATAATTATACAGGTCTCCATGGGATAATTTTTTTGTCGTGTACAAAGACATTTTTCGTTCTATCATTTCCGAAAAAGTCGATAAACTAGGTGGATATGTAAAAGATATTTTTTGTTTCCCATTACTTGGACATGTATAAAAAAAATATTGTGACATTTCATTTCGTACAGCATTTTCAAACCGATCATTTTTTATATATCGCAATGGACAATTCCATCGTTTATAATCGAAAAGAAAAGTCACAAGAGGTTTTTCAAACCAGAAATAAGTCTTTTCATTTTTCTCTTCTTTAAGTCTTCCCAATTCCCAATTATCTTGATAGGTATCAAGATAAGAATCTTCGTAAACTGGGCTATCTTTATAGTATGTCTCTTTAAAGTGAAAGTGGAATTCCCCCTTTGTTTTTTCCTTTCCATTCACTCGGATCTCTTCCGTTTCATCTATTTTTTCCGGATCTTCCTGTTCTTCCGAACAAAGGGAAGGGTCTTCTTCGGCGGATCCCTCTTGTTCCTGTTTAGTCTCCTTCGTTTCGGAAGTTGTTTCTACATCGCTTTCTTCCTCACTTTCTCCCCTTTCTTCCATTTCTGAGGTTTCTTTCAGTTTCTTAGTGACAATAGGCGACGGCATTCTGCCTAAATAGTAGACACAGGTGATAAATAAGAGAATACTAAAGATTCGAGCCATAGAATTTCTCAATTCTGACACAAGGTACTTATTAGATCGAATAGAATGATTTTGCCGTATCCAGAATAATACCAATCCAACCCATTTCATGAATAAAATGTGACCAATTAACCAACCAACAAAACTACTTGTTACAAATAACATCTTGTTGTTGCATCGAAACATATAAATGTTGACTAATCTGGCTAACGTTGAACTTGGTAAAATGAAATGGTTGAATAATTGAAAAATTAGATTATTCAGGAATACACATTGAATGCTGAGATTACGCATTGAATTTCTGGTAGTAGATCCATAATAAAAAAAGTTTTTGTGATTGTTCCAGAAGAAATGAAACAAA